AAGAAAAAGAAAAACTACTGTTTCAATTTCATCTATATCGTATATCGAATTTTAATATCAGAATAGTAGATATAGTCATGATGCAATAGGTTAGGTCCACTTACTTTTTCTTTTATTGATTCCTAATCTAATTTTTAGAATTGATTTGATTGGAATAGTGGAAAATAAGAAAATTTGGCGATTTAAGAGCCAATTTATCATTATTCATTATAATATACTAAACAAATGTTCAACTTTATAACTATATTTATAACTATAATTAAATGTTTATAGTTTATAGTTATAATTAATATTATAGTTATAATTAATATTAATTTAATATAGCATTATTATGATAGTATTAATGTGGTATAAATCATTATAATGTTAATTTTTAAAAATTTCTAATTTTATTTTAGAATTAATTATAGAGTTTCTTACTTTTTTTATTACAAATATCAACAATATTTCTATTCCCTCTTCAAATAAGAATACTACCGCTGGGTTTTATGAAAAAAGGCCAAAGCCAAAGCCCCTTATCGGATTTGAACCGATGACTTACGCCTTACCATGGCGTTACTCTACCGCTGAGTTAAAAGGGCCCCTTTGATTCAATTCCTGAATGAGCCGCTATGCGGATAAGATAGATCTATGGAAATAGATTAGAAATCCAATTTCTATTCTATAAAGTAAATAAATAGATTCTATATATATATATATTATATATAAAGATATATAAAGTAAATAAATATATTATATTCTAATTTTTTATATTATATATTATATAATTATACTAAGTATATTTAAGACTAAGTATATTAAAGTATATTATAGTATATTAAAGTATATTATAAATTAATATATAAGTATATTATACTAAGTATAGGGTATAGGGAGTAGACTCATAGTAGTTCATTCATAAGTGAGAGATTTGATTTGATTTACCCAGTGAGGAAAGGCTAAACTAGTGAATATAGGTAAAAAGTGGTTTATTGATATTGAATTTGATAAATATCAATGTAATGAATTTTTCAAGGTCGAACCGAAACCTAATTGAATTGACCACCATCAGAACGAAATACATTTGATTGATACATGTATTTAGCAATTCAACATATATCCAAGATATTTCATCGAATCACTGATGAAAAGACTCTATTTGCCCCCCGAACCAAATTCTTAAAAAAAAAAATTAATAAATAATAAAATAATTAATTTAAATATAATTAATTTAAATAAAATAATTAATTTAATTTTAATATAAAATAATAATTAAATTAATAATAAATAGAAATAAATTAAATTAATAATAAATAGAAATATAGATTAATAAATAATTTTATTATAAATAATTTAATAAATAATTTTATTATAAAAAATTTTATTATAAATAATTTAATAAATAATAAATAATAGAAAAAAAATATATATATAATATAAATAAAATATAAATAAATATAATATATAATATAAATAAAATATAAATATAAATAAATATAATATAATAAATATATAATATAAATATAATATATTAATATAATAAAATATATTAATATATTCAAAATGCTCGATTGTCTTACTCGACAAAAGGTTCATTTATATACAATAATCGCATCGTAGCGGGTATAGTTTAGTGGTAAAAGTGTGATTCGTTGTATTAATTCTAATATCTAATAGTTAAGGGATCCCTCGGTCCATATTCCGATGAAAAACTTTATTTCTTAAAAAGATTTAATCCTTTACCTCTCAATGAAAAATTCAAGGAAAAATATACATTCTCGTGATTTGTATCCAAGAATCAATTAGAAATTGAAAAATTGGATTATGAAATTACGAAACATAATTTTTTTTAATTGGATCAATGCTTTCAATTGAATGAGTATGAGTAAGGGATCTATGGAAAAAGACAGAAAAGTTTATTTCTAATCGTAACTAAATCTTCAATTTTTTCTTTGTTTTGTATAGTCGAGATTGAAGCAAAATAAGCATTAAATGATGACTTTGGTTTACTATAGACATCGGCATCTTGTTTTAGCTCGGTGGAAACAAAATGCTTTTCCTAAGGATTCTCTCAAATAGAAATAGAGAACGAAGTAACTAGAAAGATTATTAAAAAAAACCCCACTCGTCCAGAGGGATCATCTAGAAAGCGTCTTGTTTTGAATCCATTAAGACAGAAAAGCTGACATAGATGTTATGACTCGAATTTTTTTCGCTTAAGTCTTAAAGCTGGAAATTTTTCCATATTCCATAAAGGAGCCGAATGAAATCAAAGTTTCATGTTCGGTTTTGAATTAGAGACGTTAAAGATGATGAATCAACGTCGACTATAACCCCTAGCCTTCCAAGCTAACGATGCGGGTTCGATTCCCGCTACCCGCTCTATATTCTTTAAAATCTATATTCTCTAAAAAATAGAAATAAAAAAAAAAAAAAATAGAAAAAATATTTATATATATAATATATATATAATTAGAATATATAAATATGTAGAATATAGAAATATGAATATGTTTCTATT